AGTAAAATGCCTGAAAAAGGGTTATCGTGATAGGGTGAATAATGTAATTTTATTACTTTTACTACATAGTGACCCGGTATTTTAATATTACATTTAAAAGAATAAAAAAGTTTTCTGGGAACTTTTTTACTCTCATAATAGTAAAATGCCTGAAAAAGGGTTATCGTGATAGGGTGAATAATGTAATTTTATTACTTTTACTACATAGTGACCCGGTATTTTAATATTACATTTAAAAGAATAAAAAAGTTTTCTGGGAACTTTTTTACTCTCATAATAGTAAAATGCCTGAAAAAGGGTTATCGTGATAGGGTGAATAATGTAATTTTATTACTTTTACTACATAGTGACCCGGTATTTTAATATTACATTTAAAAGAATAAAAAAGTTTTCTGGGAACTTTTTTACTCTCATAATAGTAAAATGCCTGAAAAAGGGTTATCGTGATAGGGTGAATAATGTAATTTTATTACTTTTACTACATAGTGACCCGGTATTTTAATATTACATTTAACAGACTCGAACTGTTATCTTTAAACATCAAAAGTTTTTGTGCACTATACACCAAAATGTATTAAGAATAGTAAGCTAAATTTAAGCTAATGGGTTCATACCCCATATATAGAGTTAAACTCTCTTTTCTTATGCCCAACAACTCAACAAAAATCCTCTTTTTAATAACATTAATTAGAGGTATATTAATTTCACTATCCGCCAATTCATGGTTAGGGGCCTGAATAGGTTTAGAAATTAATTTACTTTCCCTTATTCCACTCTTATCCTCTAATCAAAATATGTTTTCAACTGAAGCATCAATTAAGTATTTTTTAACTCAAACTCTAGCTTCATCTTCTCTTTTATTTTTAATTTTACTAAAAATTAATACTAATGAATATTTTCACTTTGATTTTAATTTTAGAAATAATCTTATTATAATCCCTTTACTTTTAAAAATTGGTTGTGCACCATTCCACTGATGACTCCCACCAGTAGTTGAAGGATCTTCATGAATAAACTCCTTATTAATTTTATCAGTACAAAAGGTTGCACCTTTTATTTTAATTTCTTATATTATCATAAATAGAATTTTTATTCAACTTATTATTATTATTTCATCATTAACAGGGGCTATTGGTGGTTTAAATCAAACCTCAATCCGAAAAATTCTTTCATTTTCATCAATTAATCATATTGCTTGAATACTTTTAACAATAACACTAAGATTAAACCTATGATTTTTGTATTTTGCAATTTATATGATTAATATCACAATTATTATCATAATAGCTTACTCAACTAATATTTCATTTATTTTACAGAGATTCAATTCTCTAAACGACAAAAAAATCTTCACATTATTTCTATTAACTTCATTTATATCTCTAGGTGGTCTCCCCCCTTTTTTAGGTTTCTTCCCAAAATGAATTACAATTAATTTTATAATACAAAATCTTTTAACTTTTACGGCTATAATTTTAATTATATCATCCTTAATTACACTTTTCTATTATTTACGAATTATATACTCCAGTTTTATATTAATTTCCTCAGAAAATTTTTGGCTTTTTAATCTTCATTTTAAAAAATTTAATTTCCAATTAGCAATTAACTTAATAATTAACATATTAGGGATATTAGCCCTTACATTAATTTTACTAGTATGTTAAGGCTTTAAGTTAACTAAACTAATATCCTTCAAAGTTATAAATAAAGAAATTTCTTTAAGTCTTAATACTAATTAAGTACACCTTCAAAATTGCATTTTGATATCATTTTATTGAATATAAAACTACTTGGTAAAAAAGTATTATACTTCTCTATAGTTTTACAAACTATTACTTATTAACCTCAGCCATCTTACCTTTTTGCAACGATGATTATTTTCAACAAATCATAAAGATATTGGCACATTATATTTTATCTTTGGAGCTTGAGCAGCCATAATAGGAACATCTTTAAGAATCTTAATTCGAACAGAACTTGGACAACCCGGGTCCTTGATTGGAGATGATCAAATTTATAATGTCATTGTAACAGCTCACGCTTTTATTATAATTTTTTTTATAGTTATACCAATTTTAATTGGAGGATTTGGAAACTGATTAATTCCTTTAATATTAGGAGTTCCTGATATAGCATTTCCTCGAATAAATAATATAAGATTCTGATTATTACCTCCTTCTATTACTCTACTCCTTATTGGAGGTTTAGTTGAAAGAGGAGCAGGAACAGGATGAACAGTTTATCCTCCTCTTTCGTCAAATATTGCACATGCAGGGCCTGCAGTAGATTTAACAATTTTTTCCCTTCACCTTGCTGGTATATCAAGAATTATAGGCGCCGTGAATTTTATTACAACTATAATTAACATAAAACCAACTCACATAAGTGAGACTCAAGTTCCTTTATTTATTTGATCTGTTGGGATTACAGCCCTTCTTTTACTTTTATCTTTACCAGTTTTAGCAGGAGCAATTACAATACTTTTAACTGATCGAAACCTTAACACATCTTTCTTTGACCCTGCTGGAGGGGGGGACCCAATTCTTTATCAACATTTATTTTGATTTTTTGGACACCCAGAAGTTTACATTTTAATTTTACCAGGATTTGGTATAATTTCACATATCATTTCCCATGAAAGAGGAAAGAAAGAAGCTTTTGGAAATTATGGAATAATTTGAGCAATATCTGCTATTGGATTTTTAGGATTTGTAGTTTGAGCACATCACATATTTACAGTAGGAATAGATGTTGATACACGAGCATATTTTACTAGAGCTACAATAATTATTGCCGTACCTACAGGTATTAAAATTTTTAGATGACTAGCTACAATATATGGGTCAAAAATTATTTATAGACCCTCCTCCTTGTGAGCATTAGGGTTTATTTTTTTATTTACAGTAGGGGGTCTAACAGGTGTAATACTTGCAAATTCAGCAATTGATGTTATTCTACATGACACTTATTATGTTGTTGCTCACTTTCATTACGTTTTATCTATAGGTGCTGTATTTGCAATTATGGCAGGATTTATTCACTGATACCCTTTATTCTCAGGTTTAACTATAAATCCTATTTGATTAAAAAGACAATTTGTTACAATATTTATTGGTGTTAATTTAACGTTTTTTCCTCAACACTTTTTAGGGTTATCAGGTATACCACGACGATATTCTGATTACCCAGATGCTTATACAGCTTGAAATATTGTTTCATCTATAGGATCAATAATATCTCTTATTGCCGTAATAATATTTATTTTCATTTTATGAGAAAGAATAAGATCTAATCGACCTATTTTATTCTCCTCCCAAATAAATAATTCAATTGAATGAATTAATAATTTACCCCCCGCTGAACATACTTTCAATGAATTAATCTTAATTACTAAGTAATACTCTATAATGGCAGAAAAGTGCAATGGATTTAAGCTCCATAAATAAAGTTTACCTTTTTATAGAAATTATGGCTACATTTGGTTCTTTAGGATTACAAGATAGTGCCTCTCCATTAATAGAACAACTTATATACTTTCATGATCATTCAATATTTATTATTATTATGATCATTACGACGGTTGGATATATAATACTTTCATTAATATCTAATAAACTTTTAGATCGTCATACTATAGATGGTCAATATCTAGAAATTCTTTGAACAATTCTACCTGCTGTAGTTTTAATTTTTATTGCTCTCCCATCTCTTCGAATTTTATATTTAATTGATGAAAATTCGAACCCTATACTCACTTTAAAAACTATTGGACATCAATGATACTGAAGTTATGAATATTCAGATTTTGCTAATATTGAATTTGATTCATATATAATTCCTCAAAATGAATTAAGACAATTTAATTTTCGACTCCTTGAAGTTGACAATCGAACAGTCTTACCAATTAATACTTTAATACGATTATTAATTACATCAGAAGATGTAATTCACTCATGAACCATCCCTAGTACAGGAGTTAAAGCTGATGCAACTCCAGGACGATTAAATCAGATAACATTTTGATTTAATCGTCCTGGAGTCTTCTATGGACAATGTTCAGAAATTTGTGGAGCAAATCACAGATTTATACCTATTGTTATCGAAAGAATAATTATTAGTGACTTCTTAAGCTGAATTTACAAAATTAAATCACTTAATTAAGTAAAACAATTTTTTCATCAGATGACTGAAAGCAAGTAATGGTCTCTTAAACCAATTTATAGTAATATAGTAATTACTTCTGATGATAAGAAGTTAGTTAAATAATAACATTAGTATGTCATACTAAAATTATTAATTATATAATACATCTTTATTCCTCAAATAATACCTTTAAACTGAATATTATTATTCGTTTTTTTCTCGGTTTTATTAATCTATTTTAACATTTTAAACTTTTATATTACATATTATAAACCTAAATATAAATTACAATCTTATAAAGCTTATAATAAAACTATAAATTGAAAATGATAACAAATCTTTTCTCAGTTTTTGACCCAACATCTAATATTATAAATTTACCACTCAATTGGTTAAGAACTATTATTGGATTTATTCTTATTCCAATATTTTACTGGTTTACTCCTTCTCGAATAATAATTATATGAAATTTAATAATAACTAAATTTCATAATGAATTTAAACTTCTTATTGGAAAAAAGAAAATTAATAAAGGTTCTACACTTATTTTTATTTCAATTTTTACAATTATTTTCTTTAATAATTTTATAGGATTATTTCCTTATATTTTTACTGGGACTAGCCATATAGTGATAACACTATCTATAGCTTTATCTCTATGGTTAAGATTTATAATATTTGGATGATTTAATAATTCAAAACATATATTTATTCATCTTGTACCACAAGGTACTCCTGGAAGTTTAATACCTTTTATAGTTTGTATTGAAACAATTAGAAATATTATTCGTCCCGGAACATTAGCAATCCGCCTAACAGCAAACATAATTGCAGGCCACCTTTTACTTACTTTACTTGGGGGAACAGGAAGACAAATAATATTACTACTCATTCCTATATTAATTTTTACTCAGATCCTTCTTTTAACACTTGAATTTGCAGTAGCAATTATTCAATCATATGTATTTACTGTTTTAAGAACTCTATATTCAAGAGAAGTTAATTAACAATGTCAACACATAATCATCCTTATCACATGGTTACACACAGACCTTGACCTATTATTACAGCATTAAGAATTATAACCGCAATATTAGGGTTTATTAAATTTTTGTATGAATATAACGAAAAATTAATACTATTAGGAATGAGTATTTTAATTGTTTCAATTATTCAATGATGACGAGATGTTATTCGTGAAAGAACCTATCAAGGATTTCATACAACAAAAGTAATTAAAGGATTACGATGGGGAATAATTTTATTTATTATTTCAGAAGTATTTTTCTTCATCTCATTCTTTTGAACATTTTATCACAGTAGATTAGCACCCGCAATTGAATTAGGATCTATATGACCCCCTTTAGGTATTATTCCATTTAATGCTTTACAAATTCCTTTATTAAATACAACAGTCCTTTTAGCTTCAGGAATTACAATTACATGAAGTCATCATAGTTTATTAGAAGATAATTACAATCAAGCAGTTCAAGGTCTAGCTTTTACTATTTTACTTGGTGTATACTTTACACTTTTACAATTATATGAATATTATGAAGCACCTTTTACTATTGCAGATTCAGTCTTTGGGTCTACTTTTTTTGTTGCAACTGGTTTTCACGGTTTACATGTTATTATTGGGTCTACTTTTCTCATTACATGTTTAAGTCGAATAATAACTCTTCACTTCTCTTCTAACCACCACTTTGGGTTTGAAGCAGCTGCATGATATTGACACTTTGTTGATGTCGTATGATTATTCTTGTATGTATCTATCTATTGGTGAGGGGGGTATTTATCTAATATATTAAGTATATTTGATTTCCAATCAAAAAGTCTAAACATTTAGGATAAATAATTTTTCTATTAATTACAATTTTACCTATAATTTTATGTATCTCTATAATTGTCATAATTTTAAGCCACTTTTTTGCTAAAAAACTTATTGAAAACCGAGAAAAAAACTCTCCTTTTGAATGTGGATTTAATCCTATATCATCTCCTCGATTACCTTTTTCTTTACGATTTTTTTTAATCGCTATTATTTTCTTAATTTTTGATGTAGAAATTGCACTTATCTTACCTATCCCAATTATTTTTTATTATTCGAACTTATTAACTTGAAGAATTACTAGAATTAGATTTATTATAATCTTACTAATCGGCTTATATCATGAATGAAATCAAGGTTCATTAAAATGAGCACTCTAAATAGGGTTATAGTTAATTATAACATTTGACTTGCATTCAAAAAGTATTGAATTATCAATTTACCTTATTTTAAGTAAGAAGCAAAATTTGTAATCAGTTTCGGCCTGATAGTATGATATTTATAATATCCTTATTTAATTAATTGAAACCAAATTAGAGGTATATCACTGTTAATGATAAAATTGAATTTCTATTCCAATTAAGAAGATGTGTAAGCCGAATAAAAGCTGCTAACTTATTATTCAAGTGGTTAAAATCCATTTACATCTTGATTTATATAGTTTAAAGTAAAACATTACATTTTCACTGTAAAAATAAATTATATTTTATAAATTTACCCAAAGATAATTTTTATCTCAATAACAGCTTCAATATTATACTCTAAATAAGATATTTGGGTATATTATAAAATTTAAAATAATTAAAATTATAAAAAAAAATACCAAATAAGTTTTAAAATTATTTATCTGAAACCATTGATTTAAACTTCTTATTTTTATTAAAGTATAATAAATATTTTGAGAGCCAAAATATTCACTTCAACCTAAATCAATATACTTAATTATATAAAATCCTAAATTTAAAATGCCTTGATTTACTCTTATTGTTGAGATTAAAGGTATAAATCATATAGATCCAAAAAATTTCAAGAACTTATAATATTTAAAACAATTAAAATAATACCTTAATCTGAATTTAAATAAAATTCTTCCAAACCATAAGCCTAAAAATCTTACTAAAATAGGCAAAATTTTCATAAAAATTGGTAAACAAATTAAATAAGGAGTTAAAAAAATTATTCAATTTAAAATTCTACCTCTTATAACTCTCAAAGCTGATAATCTTAATATACTATAAATTATTATCCAATTTCTCTCACCCAATTTATATATAGAAATTATATTAAAATCTCCTCATATTGTGTAATAAAATAAACGAAAAGAATAACACACTGTTAAACCAGTCGAAAAAAAATATATAAAATATATAAATTTATTTAAACTTATTAAAGATACAATTTCTAAAATTAAATCTTTTGAATAATAACCAGCTATAAAAGGTATACCACATAAAGCAAAATTAGAAATTATAAAACACATTGAAGTTATAGGTATAAAAATTGATAATCCTCCTATAAAACGAATATCTTGAAAATCATTTAAATTATAAATCACTAATCCAGCACACAAAAATAATATTGCCTTAAATAAAGCATGAGTTATTAAATGAAAAAAAGCTAATTCATTATATCCCAAGGACAAAATTCTTATTATTAAACCTAACTGTCTTAATGTTGATAAAGCAATAATTTTCCTTAAATCATACTCAAAATTAGCACCTAAACCTGATATAAATATTGTTAAAACAGAAATTACTAATAAAATCATTAATAATCAATTAGGAATTCCCTTACTAAAACGAATTAATAAATATACTCCAGCAGTAACTAAGGTTGATGAGTGTACTAAAGCTGAAACTGGTGTTGGAGCAGCTATTGCTGCAGGTAATCAAGCAGAAAAGGGGATTTGTGCTCTTTTAGTTATTCTAGCTAGAATAACTAAAAGAGCAATAACACTAAATTCAAATTTATTAAATAAATTATCTATATAAAAAATATAATTTCAACTTCCAAAATTTAATATTCATGCAATAGCTATCAATAAAGCTACATCTCCTAACCGGTTAGATAATACAGTTAATATACCAGCATTATATGATTTATTATTCTGATAATAAATCACTAAACAATATGAAACTAATCCTAAACCATCTCAGCCTAATAAAATACTAATTAAATTTGGACTAATAATTAAAAATATTATAGATAATACAAATATTAAAACTAAAAAAATAAATCGATTTAATGTTAAATCTCTTCTTATATAATCCTCTCTATAAAGAATTACTAAAGAAGAGATCAATATAACATTACTTATAAATAATAATGATATTCAATCTAAGAGTAAAGATATAATAACTGATGATGAATTTAAACTTATAACTTCCCATTCAATAAAATAAATTAAATCATTCTCAATATAATGTAAAGCCAAAAAAAATATTCCAAATGAAGAAATTAATAAAGTAATAAATCTGATAAAACATAATGATATATATTTCATAACTTAAGATAAATCTTATATCTATGACACCACAAATCATAATTTTCATTTAAACTACATAAGTTAATAATTCTATAAATAAATTAATATAAAATCTCTTTTTATTACTAATAAATTTAAAGGTAATCAATGTAATAATAATAATAAATATTCACGATTATATCCACTTAATCTTCTATAAATACCTGAATAATTAACCCCATGCTGACTATATGAATATAAATAAAGACTATAAGCAGCACTAAAAAAAGAAATAACTATTAATAATATTATAACTATTCATGCCCAAGTAATTAAACTATTAAATAAACCAATCTCCCCCAATAAATTTAAAGAAGGAGGAGCCGCTATATTACTAGATAAAAGTAAAAATCATCATAAAGCTATTCTAGGCATTAAATTTAATAATCCTTTATTAATTAGTAAATTTCGTCTCGCCAAACGTTCATATCTAATATTAGCTAGGCAAAATAAACCAGAGGAACATAACCCATGAGCAATTATTAAAACATAAGATATATAAAGTCCTCAAATATTTAATGTTATTAAACCCCCAATTACCAATCCTATATGAACAACTGATGAATAAGCAATTAAAGATTTTACATCTACCTGACGTAAACATAATAAACTAACTAATCCACCTCCTACAAGACTTACCCCCACTCAAAAAATATTAATTTTTATACCAATTTCCATTAAAAATCTATATACACGACACATTCCATAACCTCCAAGTTTTAAAAGAACACCAGCTAAAATTATTGACCCTGATACAGGGGCTTCAACATGAGCCCTTGGTAATCATAAATGAACTAAAAATATAGGTATTTTAATTAAAAATGCCATAATTATTCTCATATAGATATAAAAATTTATAAAATTTCTTAAATATATTAATGGAAAAAATAAACAATTTAAATTACTATATAAATATATAATTCCTATAAGCATAGGTAAAGACGCAAATAAAGTATAAAAAAGTAAATATATACCAGCCTGTAAACGCTCTGGTTGGTACCCTCAACCAAAAATTAAAAATAATGTTGGGATTAAACTCGCCTCAAAAAAAATATAAAATAAAATTATACTAGAACTACAAAATGTACAATATAAAAATAATAATAATATTAAAATTATAAACAAAAAAAAAAATCTATTAAATTTGTATTGAACAATTCTATAACTTGCTAAAATTATTAATACACAAATTCAGTAACTTAATAAAATTAAACCATAAGACAAAAAATCACAACCAAATCTGTATCTAATTTTACCTCAGCTAAATCAATTCAAATTAACTAAAAATATTAAAAAAGAAATAAATATAAGATTTTGAATTAATCACCATTTTTTTTTTATAAAACACAATGGAATTATAAAAACTATATAACTTATTGAACTTAACACTGTAATAAATTATATAGATCAAAAAAATCATTCCGGGGAGTTCAAATTAAAAAAACTAAAATTGATAAACCTAAGGCACCTTCCCAAACGGCAAAAGTTAAAAAAAATATAGAAATATATAATTCACTTCCCCATAAAACTACATAATAGTACAAAATAATAAATAAAGTCAAAATAATAACCTCTAATCTAAATAAAGTTATTAATAAATGCTTACGCCTAGAACAAAATACTCATAAACCCCAAATAAATATAAAATAAAATAATATTAACATTTTAAGTTTTAATAGTTTATAAAAAACATTGGTTTTGTAAACCAAAAATAAATTTGAATTTTTAAAACTTCAAAGGAAAGAATTTCTTGTCATTAATTTCCAAAACTAATATTTTAACTAAACTACCCTTTGAAATTATAATTTACCTCCTTAGACTTATAATAATTGTATCAACTATTTTTTTATTTTTAAATCACCCCTTATCAATAGGATTAATACTTTTAATTCAAGTAATTTTAATATGCTTAATCAGCGGATTTATATCTATAAGTTTTTGATTTTCTTATATCCTTTTATTAATTTATCTTGGCGGAATATTAGTTCTATTTATATATGTTACAAGACTCGCCTCAAATGAAATATTTTTTTATTCAAATAAAATTATAATTTTAATTTGTATTTTACCAGTAGTATGTTATTTAATTTTACTTAATATTAATAATTTTCCTATAAATCTTCATGAAAATTTTAACAACTCTCTAACTCTTAACTTAACCCCAAACATATTTTTATTCAAAATATATAATACCCCAATTAATCTTATTACAATTCTTATTGTTTTATATTTATTTTTAACTCTTATCGCAATTGTCAAAATTACCAATATTCATAAAGGTCCTTTACGTCACCAAAACTAATGAATAAACCCTTACGAAAAATTCACCCTTTAATTAAATTATCAAATAATGCTCTAGTAGATCTTCCTACTCCTGTAAACATCTCTTCTTGATGAAATTTTGGATCACTTTTAGGTATTTGTTTAATAATTCAAATTATAACAGGTTTATTTTTAGCAATACATTATTCTGCCAATATTGATTTGGCTTTTTCTAGAATTACCCATATCTGTCGTGACGTTAATTATGGGTGATTATTACGAACTTTACATGCAAATGGGGCATCTATATTTTTTATCTGTATTTACTTACATATTGGACGAGGTTTATATTATGGTTCCTATAAATTTTACTATACATGAATAGTCGGGGTATTAATTTTATTTCTAGTTATAGCAACTGCCTTTATAGGTTACGTTCTCCCTTGAGGACAGATATCTTTTTGAGGAGCTACAGTAATTACAAATTTACTTTCCGCTATTCCATATTTAGGAGAAGAATTAGTACAATGATTATGAGGAGGATTTGCAGTTAGTAATGCCACATTAAATCGATTTTTTACATTTCATTTTGTTTTACCTTTTATTATTGTAGGAATAGTAATAATCCATTTACTTTTCCTTCACCAAACAGGATCTAATAATCCACTTGGTGTTAATAGAAATATTGATAAAATTCCATTCCATCCTTATTTTACATTTAAAGATATTTTAGGTTTTATTTTATTATTTATATTATTATCTTTACTCTCATTAAAAGAACCTTATATTCTAGGGGATCCTGATAATTTTACCCCGGCTAACCCTTTAATTACCCCAATTCACATTCAGCCTGAATGATATTTTCTATTTGCCTATGCAATTTTACGATCTATTCCTAATAAATTAGGAGGGGTAATCGCTTTAGTTATATCTATTGCGATCCTTTTCTTTTTACCTTTAACTGATACTAGTACTCGAGGTATACAGCATTATCCAATTAACCAAATTATATTTTGATTTCTAGTAATTAATATTATCTTATTAACATGAATTGGTGCTCGACCAGTCGAAAATCCTTACGTCTTAACAGGCCAAATTTTAACCTTAACATATTTTATATACTATACCCTAAACCCGCTAATCATCAAAATATGAGATAAAATTTTATATAATTAATAAGTTATAAACTTAATGATTAAGCTTATGATTTGAAATCATAATGAAAGGGTTTAAACCCCTTATTAACTTATACTTACTTTAACCTTAAAAAATAATTAATATTCCTATATAAAAAAGCAAAAAATTAAGTGAGAGTGGTAAAAAACTCCTTCAAGCTAAATACATTAACTTATCATAACGGTACCGGGGTAAAGTTCCACGAATTCAAATAAATAAAAATCCAATAAAAACTACTTTTAAATAAAACATTAAAGAATGTATATTTGAACCTAAAAAAATAATAGTTATTAAAACTCTCATAAATAAAATTCTAGAATATTCTCTCAAAAAAATTAAAGCAAACCCCCCCCCTCCATATTCAACATTAAAACCTGATACTAACTCAGACTCTCCTTCAGCAAAATCAAAAGGTCTACGATTAGTTTCAGCAAGACATGAAGTAAACCAAACATTACATAAAGGAAAACATAAAAATATTAATCAAATATTCAATTGATAATACATAAAGTTAAATAATGAATATCCTTTAACTAAAAAAACAAAAGATAATATAATTAATATTAATCTTACCTCATAAGAAATAGTTTGAGCAACTGCTCGTAAACCCCCTATTAATGCATAATTAGAATTAGAAGATCACCCTCCTAATATTACAGTATAAACTCCTATTCTTGTACAAACCATAAAAAAAAATAAACCTAAATTAAAAGTAATTAACCCCTCTTCATAAGGTATTAAGATTCATAATATTAAAGACAAAAATAAAGAAACAATAGGACATATATAATATAATAAGTAATTCGAATTTGAAGGATTTATATGTTCCTTACAAAACAATTTAACTGCATCTCTAATTGGCTGTAAAATCCCAACATAACTTACTTTATTAGGCCCCTTACGTAAATGAATATATCCTAGAACCCTTCGTTCTAATAAAGTAAAAAAAGCTACACTAATTAAAATAAAAATTATCAAAACTAATATTACCAAAACACATATATAAATCTCATTACCTATTATTACTACCTATAATACTTATCATATTTACAAATTCTAAATTTGCTGCACTTTTCTGCCAAAATAGTATTTAATGAAATTCATTACTAAAAAAAATTATTTCAATTATTTGGTCCTCTCGTACTAAAATAATTCACCTTACTAAAGATAGAAACCAACCTGGCTCACACCGGTTTAAACTCAGATCATGTAAGATTTTAAAAGTCGAACAGACTTAATTATTGAACATCTACACCCAATATTTATCTTAATCCAACATCGAGGTCACAATCCCTTTTCTCAATTTGAACTCTCAAAAAAGATAATGCTGTTATCCCTAAGGTAATTTAATCTTTTAATCATTATATATGGATCTTAAATTTACACAAAATATTTAACTTTAAGAAGAGTTTATTATATCCTCTAATCGCCCCAATTAAATAAATTTTTTTTATAATCAAAAATTTTATATAAACTTAATTACAATTATATTTATTAAACTCTATAGGGTCTTCTCGTCCCTTAATTTCATTTAAGTTTTTTTACTTAAAACATAAATTCAACAAAAATTTATAAAAGACAGTATTTACCTTGTCCGACCATTCATACCAGTCTTCAATTAAAAGACTAATGATTATGCTACCTTTGCACAGTCAGTATACTGCGGCCCTTTAATATAATCAGTGGGCAGGCCAAATTTCCTATATAAACAAGAAACCATGTTTTTATTAAACAGGCAGGCAAAATGCTTGCCAAATTCCTTAAATAAACATACCAATTAATTTATATAATTTACATTTTTTTTACTAATTAAATCATTACTCCTTAAAAACTTAAATTCCAATTCACATTTTAATAAATAAATTAAATAAATAATAAATTAAAAATTTTAAGAACTAAATTTTAACATACTTTAATTAATAACAAATTCTAAATTTATAAAATTCTTCACAACTAACTTATTATAATTATACTTTTAAGAGATATACCCCCTAAAAGTTTAAAACATAAGAAATTAAAATAAGTAATTATATAATAATTTACATTTTATGAATTAAATTCATTTATTAAAAAACTAGATATACTTAAAAACGATTAACATTTCATTACCAATTAAGAATTCTTAATAATTTTGACACATTAAATAAATCTCTTAATTAAATCTTTTAAATTCGAGAAAAAAAATTTAATAATTTATCTTAATATATTCTGATACACAAGAAACAATTATTAAAATCACCTTTTTATAATTATAAACCAATTTCCCTCACGGTACTAATTAACTATAGTTTAAAAAATCTTATCAATTAAATTTACAATAACTTATACTTATTTTATTTAAATATTCTTAATAACATTATGCTTAGAACAATCGTATTAATTTCAGATTAAATCGAATTGCACGATTTATAACTTCAGTGTAAATGAAAATCTCATCTTTTAAGCTTAACCTGATACTACTCTTACTAGGTACATTTTCCAATACACCTACTCTGTTACGACTTATCTCATTTAATAACGAGAGTGACGGGCGATATGTACATATTACAGAGCTAAAATCATTTTTACAGTCTTCAAAAAATTACAATTAAATCCACCTTCAAAATTTATTTTTAAATAATTTATCCGTTAATAAATAAAATTTATTGTAATCCATTATTCAACTTATATATTACTGCACCTTGACTTGAAATAACGTTTAATTCAACATTAAGAATATTTATCTTAAAATATTTTCATAAACAGCGGTATACAAGAAATAATATAAGTAAGGTTCAATGTGGATTATCAATTACATAACAGATTCCTCTAAATAGACTATAATACCGCCAAATTCTTTAAGTTTCAAGACCATAACTATTACTACTCAGGTTTTAAACTTTTACAATAAAAATAATAGGGTATCTAATCCTAGTTTATATTTTCATTTTCATAACAATTTTTCCCTTAAATTATTTTACCCAAAATATTATTTATATTTCACTTCATAATAAATTAATTCCAAAATATCTTTAATAAATAATTATTTTAACCCAAAACTATTATCTTGAATCTTCTGTATAACCGCGGATGCTGGCACAAAATTATCCAATTCTTTATAACCTTTACCAAATCTAATTTACCTTAATATAAATAAAATTATTTACTGCAAACTAATCCTTAACTCTTATTACCTTTTAGAAAATAAGACTTACAAAAATTTACATATAAACTAAAGTTAAAGTTAATATTTAAGCAAGAATCAAACTTTTTAAAAATTCTTAAAAATCCAGATAACACACGGTATGAATATATATGTATATATATATTCATCACCAAAAAAATTAAAGTAAATCTGGTCATAATGGAACAAAAATTAATTCCCAATTAAATTATTAATTATTCTAAATTTTAAGTAAAACCCCCCCGCAACTGTTTTTTCCGCCGAAAAAAGTTATGTTTTGCCCAACAAACTCGCGTGATTTCCTTCACTTCCCAACATTCGTCTAAACCATTGGATTTATAATCTACTTTTAGTCAGATTCCATTTTTTTTACTCTCGTAAATGGAATCTGACTAAAAGTAGATTATATATATAATATAATAAGAAATTTAATAGAATATATTTCTCTTATATGATACGTTGAATACTTCCGAATTGGAAGACACATTATTCTATTTTAATAATTAAACCCTCCTTTTTTTTCTCTCAATATAGGTTATTAAACTTGCCATAAATGTACTGTTACTCATACGTATCTATGTAAATAAATCTTTCCTTATATGGACTTATATATATAAAAGGTTATATCTAATAATATGTAGTTATTATCTTTTGAAGAGGATTTCAACTCTACGTTACCTTTATCCATTCAATCCATTAATTTTCAATTTATTTTACCGATGGTTTTCAAGATTCTTAAGAATTGACCCCTCAAAAAGTAAAAAGAAAAATACCACAAAATTTTTAGCGAAAATTGGCGAAAAGGGTTATCGTGATAGGGTGAATAATGTAATTTTATTACTTTTACTACATAGTGACCCGGTATTTTAATATTACATTTAAAAGAATAAAAAAGTTTTCTGGGAACTTTTTTACTCTCATAAT